TGCTTCCTCAGGTGGAACTCCGGGTTGAGGAGTTACTCGGAATGCTGCCAAGATATCAGTATCTTTGGTTTCGTAGTCAGGAGTATAATAAGTCAATTTGTAATCTTTAACACCAGCTTTAAATCCAACACTTGCTTTAGTCTCTGTTTGTGGTGACATAAGTCCCTCCCTACAACTCATGAATTAAGAATTCTCACAACGACAAGGTCTACTCGATATGGATTAGGCGTGAATGAAACCTTTGACAAAAAGAAAATCTTTCAAAAAATATTCAACTAATATTATCAACTAATTAAAATGTTATGTTAAAATGGTTCGGTTCGTTATTAGACCATGTATTTGATTCACCAAATACATCATTATTGTATACTCTTTAATATATATGGCGCAACCCAATCCTTGTTTTGCAAGTTTATAACTGAATTGATCCCCTTCTTATTTTGAATCTAAATATCTGAATACTAAGATAATCCCCTCTTGACAGTAATATATGTTGTATACGTAAATCCTATTATGTGAAAATAGGCATAATTCATCCATGAAAGGGTATAAAGAATAGGCGGAAATCTAATCTATATGCAAAAAAAAATAAAGAACAATGGTCAGTGAAATCGAAATAATGAATCATAAATCAAGTTCGGGTTCGAATTCCATAGATAATCTAATATAGATGGTATTTTCTATAATGATAGAGAAATGAAACACACTTACTCACGATTTCATCTACTTAACATTTTGAAAAAAGAATTGGCTGAACTTGAAAATTTACTCATTGAATGAGTAAACGATTGAATCAGATTCGGTTGGGTGGTACCAACTAAATCGAGTACTAACTCCCATTTTTTTTCTTATTGAATTAACCGATCAACTTGCTATCGGACATTTCTTTTCGATTTGACATGGCACTATTCAAAAAAAAATTTCGACATATTTCACTTTATTATAATTATGAGAATCAATCCTACTCCTTCTAGTCCTGTGGTTTCCACACTTGAAGAAAAAAACCTAGGGCGTATCGCTCAAATTATTGGCCCAGTACTGGATGTCGTTTTTCCCCCGGGCAAGATGCCTAATATTTATAACGCTTTGGTAGTTAAGGGTCGAGATACTGTCCAAATTAATGTGACTTGTGAGGTACAACAATTATTAGGAAATAATCGAGTTAGAGCTGTAGCTATGAGTGCTACAGATGGGCTGATGAGAGGAATGGAAGTGATTGACACGGGAGCTCCTCTAAGTGTTCCAGTCGGCGGAGCTACTCTCGGACGAATTTTCAACGTTCTTGGGGAACCTGTTGATAATTTAGGTCCTGTAGATACTCGTACAACATCTCCTATTCATAGATCTGCGCCTGCCTTTATACAGTTAGATACGAAATTTTCAATCTTTGAAACAGGGATTAAAGTGGTGGATCTTTTAGCTCCTTATCGCCGTGGAGGAAAAATCGGACTATTTGGGGGAGCTGGAGTGGGTAAAACAGTACTCATCATGGAATTGATCAATAACATTGCCAAAGCTCATGGAGGCGTATCCGTATTTGGCGGAGTAGGCGAACGTACTCGTGAAGGAAATGATCTTTACATGGAAATGAAAGAATCCGGAGTGATTAATGAAAAAAATATTGCGGAATCAAAAGTAGCTCTAGTCTATGGTCAAATGAATGAACCGCCGGGAGCTCGTATGAGAGTTGGTTTAACTGCCCTAACCATGGCGGAATATTTCCGGGATGTTAATGAACAAGACGTGCTTCTATTCATCGACAATATTTTTCGTTTCGTCCAAGCAGGATCAGAAGTATCCGCCTTATTAGGGAGAATGCCTTCCGCAGTGGGTTATCAACCTACCCTTAGTACAGAAATGGGTTCTTTGCAAGAAAGAATTACCTCTACCAAAGAGGGATCTATAACTTCGATCCAAGCGGTTTATGTACCTGCGGACGATTTGACCGACCCTGCTCCTGCCACGACATTTGCACATTTAGATGCTACTACCGTACTATCAAGAGTATTAGCTGCTAAAGGTATTTATCCAGCAGTGGATCCGTTAGATTCAACGTCAACTATGTTACAACCTCGAATCGTTGGTGAGGAACATTATGAAACTGCGCAAAGAGTTAAGCAAACTTCACAACGTTACAAAGAACTTCAGGACATTATAGCTATCCTTGGGTTGGACGAATTATCCGAAGAAGATCGTTTAACTGTAGCAAGAGCACGAAAAATTGAGCGTTTCTTATCACAACCCTTCTTCGTGGCAGAAGTATTTACTGGTTCTCCAGGGAAATATGTTGGTCTTGGAGAAACAATTAGGGGGTTTCAATTGATCCTTTCCGGAGAATTAGACGGTCTTCCCGAGCAGGCCTTTTATTTGGTGGGTAACATCGATGAAGCTACCGCGAAAGCTATGAACTTAGAAGTGGAGAGCAAATTGAAGAAATGACCTTAAATCTTTGTGTACTGACTCCTAATCGAATTATTTGGGATTCAGAAGTGAAAGAAATCATTTTATCTACTAATAGTGGCCAAATTGGCGTATTACCAAACCACGCCCCTATTGCCACGGCTGTAGATATAGGTCTTTTGAGAATACGCCTCAACGACCAATGGTTAACGGTGGCTCTGATGGGTGGTTTCGCTAGAATAGGTAATAATGAGATCACCATTTTAGGAAATGATGCGGAGATGAGTACTGACATTGATCCGCAAGAAGCTCAGCAAGCTCTTGAAATAGCTGAAGCTAACTTGAGTAGAGCTGAGGGTAAGAGACAAGCAATTGAAGCGAATCTAGCTCTCAGACGAGCTAGGACACGAGTAGAGGCTGTAAATGCTATTTCCTCCTAGTCAAGTCAATACATCAAAATAATCAAAAGAAGTTCTTTAGAACTGTATTATTATACACCACATTTTTATTCTGCCAATTGAACACAATCAATTCTAATCTGATATAACGAAAAAAAAAGAAAATGGGTAGAAAAACTTATTAGATATCACTCAATTGGCTTCGGTATCTAATAAGTTCTACCTACTATTGGATTTGAACCAATGACTCCCGCCGTATGAAAGCAATACTCTAACCACTGAGTTAAGTAGGTTATTTATCACCAAAAAAAGGACCCATCACTTATAGGATTATAAGTGGAATATTATTTCTAAGCAATACCAATCTGTTAACAGTAGACGGATCAGAGAGCTATCATGTGGGATTATGGAATATCCATCTTGACAAGAAATTATCCATATGTTAATATATCTATGACAAGGGCTATAGCTCAGTTAGGTAGAGCACCTCGTTTACACGTGCGCCAATGCTTTTCAAGGGAGCCCATTATGCAATGCAAGAAACATAATTGATCTTAATTGACAAATCGACGTCTTACTCCATAGATTCGAGGGAACAAGAGAACAATAGCCTGACAAATATTGGGTTGGTCCGATTCAGGTGCGAATTCAGGTGCCAAATCAAATAGAACCCGCCATTGATTTGATAGTTGATAAGGTAAATACCCAGTCCATTCAATGCTAGGCATAATGAGTATAAGGGCCTCAAAATAACCTTTTTTCGTCCTATGAACTTTAAGGTGTATGAAGTCTCATATTCGACTCTTGCAGCGTAGCGATAGAGACTCCATCTAACTTAGTTTGATCTAGGCCGAAGGCAGACCTAAGTCAAGGTAACCCTTCTTTGAAACACTTTGGTATTGCTCCTAGATCAGAATACAAATGATGAATCAGAGCACATGGAGCCATCTCATTATTTTCCTGATAAAGAAAAATATGGTGGACTAACTGATCTTTACATCAGTTTATGAAAGAGCCCAATGCAACAAAATGCATGTTGGGTCTTTGAAACAGTTCGAATCATTTCGATAATAATCAGTTTGATCTGTTTTACCGAGAAGGTCTACGGTTCGAGTCCGTATAGCCCTAATACATTCTATTTTAGTTTAGTATAGTTTTCATTTCCTCATTAGTACTTGTTTATAGACTGGCCGGTTGGTTGGTCCAAAAGTATTACCACATGTTCATGTAAATACATAGGGACAGGAAAATAAAAACAATAAATAAAAAACAATAATTCATTCCAATAGATCTAATCAGTATTTGTAAAATCTCGGATAAAATACTCATCTTCCTTCATTAATCTTCGTGGATGGATTACATATGACTTTTTTCCTCTTTTCCTGTCCATGATTAAAGAGTTAGTGATACATTTTTGCGTTGGTATATCGAATCCGGTCAATTTATGAAGTGAGAATCATGACATGATTCTGTCTAAAAACTTCAACAGTCACATAGATCTAGGACCTATTTTTTTCTTGTATTTGTTTTGTGGAGTCGCCTGACTAATCGCTTTTTGGCAGAACAACAACCCTAATTGATTGATTCAGAGATAATGCAGAGATAATGAATTGGTCCTAAATGTATCAATTTCCTTCTTCTATATTCTATGAGTTGAGTTGGTTTTGGGATTTGGTCTGTCAAATCATTCGATAATGTCTAATTCTTTCTATTAGAAGTATCTTTCTTATGTAGATTAGATAATTTACGATTCCGTCTATTATACCACTCTGTGGTATGTTTCATTGTGTAATGTAGGTTTGCTGTAAAACAAACCTTTTTCTTGTAGTGAAATCCAACCCATCGGGTGGTCTTACTATTACTAAGTGTTATTGCCGTAACAAAACAAACAAGTATTTTGGTTCATTCCAAATCGCGATCTTTCTTTAGTACTCGAAATTGGTCTGAAATGGAATGACTCTTTTTTTTTTTTCATTCTAACTCTAATGAAATAACTCGATTCTTTTTATTTTATTTCTGAGAGGGTCAGTCGGTATAGTACAAGAAAAAAGTTTCGAATTTTTTTGTATAGTTTTGTATAGAAAGATATGAGTTGTTATGTGTAAACTCGCAACTCAACGGATTGAATCAAATCAATTAAGGAAAATAGAAATCAAATCCAGGATAAGGAAAGGAGAAAAAATATAATCGTTCGGTGCTTTA